ATAGCTTTTGGAAAAGGAGGAAGGCGCTATTTCAATATTCTTTGATTTCAAAGGAACATTATCAATCATCTAAAAAATGGAATACAAAAAAAAGAATAGAAAAAAGCCGGCTATCGGAATCGAACCGATGACCATCGCATTACAAATGCGATGCTCTAACCTCTGAGCTAAGCGGGCCCACATCACAGAAATCTTATATGCATAGTAATTGACTAAACTACTGGAATTGGAATCTTAGTTATTAACTAGTCAATATTATATTGAATATTCTAGAGCATAAGGATTAATATAGCGATCTAGAATTTCGATTTATCACAATTCTAATACTAATATTATTAAATAGTGATTGTAAATATTGTTAATATTCTTTTATTTTCAATTATTTTCAATTTGAATTGAATGGTAAATATTATTTTTCATTTCTTTTTTTGGCATTAGAAATACTTTTTATTACAGTTCTATATTTGATTCTATATTATATATCTATATCTCTCTCATTCTATATTTAATTTATTTCAAATTCTAATTGTTTAATGGAATGGTTAGTTATAACTAATGAGACATTCCTCCGTTTTCAGGCGAAAGTTAAAAAACAAGAATCGATCGTTCAAGTATTCCAAATTGGATGGCAAAATGACAGGAAGCGAGACATATAGATCGGGTATATATCCATCTATATTGAATTGCGGATTCCGAAATGATAAAATCATTTTTGATTGGACAAAAAAAGGGTCTCCTATAGAAGATAGTTAAGAAAATCAAAGAGGAGAAAACACGTTTTCGAGATAGGAATCGGTATCTAATGAATTCAATGGTTCCAGTATAAATGAAAGAAAAAGAAAAAGGAATGACATCCCAACGAGATCCTAATCTCAAAACAAAAAGAAAGGGGGATATGGCGAAATTGGTAGACGCTACGGACTTAATTGGATTGAGCCTTGGTATGGAAACTTACTAAGTGATCACTTTCAAATTCAGAGAAACCCTGGAATTAACAAAAATGGGCAATCCTGAGCCAAATCCTGTTTTCTCAAAACAAACAAAGGTTCAGAAAAAAAGGATAGGTGCAGAGACTCAATGGAAGCTATTCTAACAAATGGAGTTAAATGCGTTGGTAGAGGACTCTTTACATCGAAACTTCAGAAAGAAAAAGAATGAAGTGAAGGATAAACGTATATACATACGTATTGAATACTATATCAAATGATTAATGACGACCCGAATCCGTATTTTTTCTATAAAAAATAGAAGAATTGGTGTGAATCCATTCTACATTGAAGAAAGAATCGAATATTCATTGATCAAATCATTCACTCCATAGTCTGATAGATCTTTTGAAGAACTGATTAATCGGACGAGAATAAAGATAGAGTCCCGTTCTACATGTCAATACCGGCAACAATGAAATTTATAGTAAAAGGAAAATCCGTCGACTTTAAAAATCGTGAGGGTTCAAGTCCCTCTATCCCCAAAAAGACTATTTAACTCCCCAACTATTTATCCGACCCCCTTTCCTTAACGGTTCCAAATTCCTTATCTTTCTCATTCACTCTATTCTTTTAGAAATGGATTTTTTTTCTAAGAGTAAATGGTTTTCTCTTATCACAAGCCTTTTGATATCTATGATACACATAGAAATGAACATCTTTGAGCAAGGAATCCCTAGTTGAATGATTCCCGATCAATACAATATCATTACTCATACTGAAACTTACAAAATCATCTTTTTGAAGATCGAAGAAATTCCCCGGCTTTGAGAAAGTTTGTTAATCGACTTACTTGACATAGACCCAGTTCTATGATAGAATCAAATAAAATATGATAGAATCAAATAAAATAAGGATACCACCCAAAGGACTCGAAATCCTCATGTTAACGGTTCCAATTTCCAATCCAGATTGGTAGGATAGAGGACTGGAAATCCTCGTTCCAATCTAATCTGGGTTGGAAATCGCCGGGATAGCTCAGTTGGTAGAGCAGAGGACTGAAAATCCTCGTGTCACCAGTTCAAATCCGGTTCCTGGCACATGATTAATTTGTATGGGTCTCTCTTCCCTAGAATTAATTTCGAATTAATTGATATGAATCAACATACATATTCTTTTAGAGTCTAGATTAGAATAATAGCTTTATCCAGTTTGGCGAGATATACCCCATCTAGAACATAGATGGGTAGAGTTTCTTAGATAAAGTATCTAAAAGAATTGGATTCTATCTCCTCTTTTTTTCTCCTCTCGTTCAAATCAAACGAATTTGTTTGAATACGTAATATATATTCGAAAGGTAAAATTAGTTAATTGTTGAAAGGCTCAAAAGTCAAATTCGAATCTAGGGGGGTTGAAATAGACAAGATTCATCTCAGATCCAAAGAAATAGAATCCGATATTATCTCATTTCTTTGTCTTTTCTTTCATCTTCGATTTCTCCATTCATTCCTATATGCCTTTCTAGAACCCGTCTAAGTAATGTGCGCAGTACAAAGTTCATGATGCAGAACTCA